TTTTTTTATACATGCCGAAGTGATGGAAAAGAAAGAATCTCTTTTACGTATCCGCCTAGCTTGTCAACTTTTGGAGAAATGATACAAAGAAGGATGTCCCTGCCCACACTAGAAAAACTCTCTTCGGATGAACTGTACAATCATTGGGTTTATACTAACCAACACAAAAATAACAACTTAAACAACGAGTTTTTAAATAGAATTGAGGCTCTAGATACGGGATTTTTTTCTCTAGATATACTCGAAAAAAGTACTAGATTGTGTAATGATAAGACTAGAAAATATTACTTGCCTAAAATGTATGATCCCATTTTGAATGGGTTATATCGGGGAACAATCAAAAAAAAAATTTCACCTTCAATCATAAATAAAATTTCGTTAGAAAATTTCATAGAGACAATGGAAATTAATAAGATTCATAGTCTCCTTCTTCCTGATACTGATTACCAAGAGGTTGAACAGAAAATAGACCGATTTGATAAAAAAACTTTTTCAACGGAAAATCGTCATTTATTTACTTTAATCAGTAAATTTGATAGAGAATCGGGATCGAGTTTAAATTGGAAGGGCCTCTCTTTATTTTCAGAAAAAGAACAAGGAAGGATTGGTTCAGAAAAAAGAGCCAAATTTTACAAATTTTTATTGAATACAATTCTAACTAGCCCTAATGGTCAAAAAACAAAACAAAAATTTGTAATAAAAGAAATCAGTAAAAAAGTCCCTAGATGGTCATACAAACTTATTACCGAATTGGAATTCCTGTCTATAGATATAAATAAACTAGATATATAAAAAAACTATAGATATAAATAAAAAAAGTAGTAAATTAATAAAAGGATTGCTACAAAAAAGAAATACAAGAAAAGATAAGAAGAGATGCGCCCACTACCTACAGATTTGATACCTTCGCCTACAAAGAAACTCAAAACACCAACTCCATTAGTAATTCCATCAATTACTCGTCTATCAAAAAAAGAAGTTAACTTGGCCAATCCTCTTATTCCCCCAATAAAGAATCTTGCATAAAAAGCATCTATGTAACCACGATTATATGACCAATCATATATACCATTTATTATTTTGTCCAAAAGAATTCTTTTAGGACCTGTTTTAACAAAAGAGTTAATTAAGTCCCAATTTTGCAAAGATGAATAAACAGGTTTATATAAAAAAAAGGCTATAAATATTCCAAAAAGAGCTATACTAACTGAAAAAATAGCATCTTTCAAAAATTCATACCAATCTATTGAATTATTCAAATTTTGATGTAAAAGGTTTATAGACGGAGTTAACCATTTTGATAATATGTCCAAATACAATCCTTCTTGGTTGAAAGGAATTCCTAGGGATCCAACTAACAACGTAAATAGAACCAATACAAGTATAGGAAATAACATAGTATTATCCGATTCATAAGGATACGAAAAAAACTTCTTATTTACAAAACGGGTAATAGTAATAAAAGGTTGTGTGATGTTTCTTGCATTCTGATCAATTAGATACGTTTTTTTTGAAAAAAAATAAAAAATATCATGATTTTTCATTGTTAATAACGTTAATAAACGAAAATTTTTGTTAATTCTTTTTGAATCTTCTTTACCCCATAGAGATATTGAATAGAAGGGAGTATTCTTTTTGCCACTATAATTTTGAAAATGAACGTTTAAATGTCCTTCAAAAGTAAGTAAATAGATTCGAAACATATAAAATGCGGTTAATCCTGCTGTAAACCAAGCTATTATTGCGAAAATTGGTGAATACAACCAAGTATCATTAAGAATTTCATCTTTGGACCAAAAACAAGCAAGAGGCGGAATACCACAAAGAGAAAGTGTACCTAATAAAAAAGCGGTTTTGGTAATTGGGATATGTTTTGTTAAACCCCCCATATAAACCATATTCTGACTTTTATTTGGAGAATATCCAACAAGAGTTTCCATTGAATGAATAACGGATCCGGATCCTAAAAATAATAATGCTTTCGAATAAGCATGAGTAATCAAATGAAATAAAGCACTTCGATAAGACCCCATACCTAGAGCTAACATCATATAACCCAATTGAGACATTGTGGAATAGGCTAAACCTCTCTTAATGTCTTTTTGAGCAAGGGCAAAAGTAGCCCCGAATAATATTGTTATTACTCCTACCAAAGAGATGAAATTCATTATGTGAGGGATGACTATGAAAAGAGGAATAAGCCGAGCTACAAGAAAAATGCCCGCAGCTACCATAGTAGCAGCATGTATAAGAGCCGAAATAGGGGTAGGCCCCTCCATGGCATCCGGTAACCATACATGAAGGGGAAATTGTGCAGATTTAGCAACCGCACCGGCAAATAATAGAACGGCACAGAAAGTAACAAATAAAAAATTGACTTCATTATGATTATTAGAAATCAAGTTATTGAATATTTTGAATAAATCTCGAAATTCGAAACTCCCTGTTATCCAATAAAAACCTAAAATTCCTAATAATAAACCAAAATCCCCAACACGATTAGTTACAAATGCCTTTTGGCAAGCATTTGCAGCAACAGGCCGTGTGAACCAAAACCCTATTAATAGATATGAACACATTCCTACCAATTCCCAAAAAATATAAATTTGTATCAAATTAGAACTAGTAACTAATCCTAACATAGAAGTACTGAAAAAACTCATATAAGCAAAAAATCTCAAATATCCTTGATCATACGACATATAATTATCACTATAAATAAGAACCAGAATTCCAATAGTAGTGATTAATATTGACATAATAGAAGTAAGCGGGTCGATCAAGTAACCGAATTCTAAAGAAAAATCATTATTAATGATCCAAGACCATACATATTGATAGATAGAACTGCCATTTATTTGCTGAATAGACAGATTGATCGAAAAAATCATGACTATACTTAACAAAAAAACACTTTGAAAAGCCCACATACGGCGAAGACTTTTTGTTGCCGACGGAAAAAGAAGAAGTCCCGCTCCTATTAACATAGGAACTGGAAGTGGAAGGAAAGGTATTATCCACGAATATTGATATGTCTGTTCCATAAAAAAGTTTTTTTATTCTTAATTGATTGTTTCCGATTTACCGGATCCTACCCCCTTTCAATTTCAAAACAAAAGGGGTCAATAAAAAAATCAAGAGATGTACTAACTTAAAGATATTTTTCGAATTTTATATATTATCTGGGTCTTTCCAAAATACTTTAAATATTAAAATAAAGAAGTTACAATTGGGCAAATGATATGACCTACTTGCTCATAAAAAGCGAATTTAGTTATTGACTAAGATTTTTCTTAAAATAACGAAAATACAAAATTTCATTATTATTAAATCACTTTATATTCATAAAGTAATGATAAAAAATTACACTAAAAAGAAATCTGATATGCATCGATATGAATCATAGGATTAACTAAGGTACAATTTTTGTACGAATCCCGCTTTTTAGTCAGTTTGTTCCAAATCATTAACTAGTTTCAGTATGAAACTGATTGATTAGTTTCCGTTTCAATAAAAAAACATTTATAGGAAACGCTATAATATCTAACATTTTCTATTTTCTTATTTTTATATTTATCAAAAAGGGGGGTAATTATCAAAAGGGGTAAAATAAAATAAAATTTAATAAAAAAATAACGAAGATTTTTTTTAACAAAACGTGTATCTTTTAACAGATTCATTACTTTAATTACTAGTTTGATTCGAATTTTAAAATGGAATTTCGAAGTATTCTTTACTCAAGTTTGACCAATTAATAGATTAATATAAAAAATTAAAGTTTTCATTAGGCTTTTCATTAGGCAATGGGTTCTTAAGGGGTTCTTAAATCCTTCGGTCTATTTTATGTAGAAAAAAATTAAATTATATTTTTATAGTAAGATTTTGTATGATTTTCGCATATTTTTTATCTATATATATATATATATTTTTTTTTTGTTTTCTCTAGATAATATATATTATATTATCTAATTATTATCTAGAAAATAACTAGATAATGAATATATTCGTTTTGACCAATAGATGTCTTTCACATCCAACTATAACAACGAGTAACCTCTTAATTTTTAAATGGCAGTTCCAAAAAAACGTACTTCTATATCAAAAAAGCGTATTCGTAAAAATATTTGGAAAGAGAAGGGATATTGGGCAGCCTTAAAAGCGTTGTCATTAGGTAAATCTCTTTCTACCGGAAACTCAAAAAGTTTTTTTGTGCGACAAAAAAAGTCATAAAATAAAACATTGGAATAATCCGAATAGAAAAATAGGCCCATTTCATTCTTAATAGGAAATCAACAAACCTATTGTTTGTGGCTAATCAATATGAACTAAAACTCGCTTCGCTATTAGGATATGTATAATAATAATTCTTCGGTTTAGGGGTTAGTAAATTATAAAAAGCTTTTGAAAAAAGAATAAAGACAAGATACAAAACTTGAGCCTTTGTTAGTATATTTTCTTGTTTTGGAGATGGGGGAGTCTTTTTCCCCATCAACCTATTTGTCACAATTACAATAATCGACGTTTTTCTATATATATAGAAATATAAATATATATATATATGAATATATATATTGAAGAAGGGTAAAAAAGAGATCTTTAGTTAAAATTAATACATCGTTGAAATTAATTTATTCATTCTTATTATTTATCTGAATTTCTCTGAATTAATCTATTAGAATATATAAATTTCCCATATATATGTCTCCAACCGACAAAAGCCTGGAATTTTTTGTCCGAATTAATGTACAAGTTTTGAGTAATAAAAAGGGGTCTTATTTTTTGTTCATTGGTAAAATACATTTTTTCACTTTTAGGAAATAATATAAATGATAAATCTTTTATGAAAAAAAATAAAGAAATCTTTTATAGTTGTATCAATAACTAGAGGGTTGAAGTTTATAGTTTCAATAGTTCGATTCTATTGAATTATAGAAGAGCATAAACTACACCAAAGCACTAAGGTAAATAAAACCCATACCCCATAATAATGAACCTTCGAA